TAACGTTATTGATGACCCAATCCAATGAATACACTCGTAAAAAGTCCCTATTTCTGGTGGAATCGGAAAGCACTAAGTACAAGCAAGATACACAGTTGCCCCTTGGAAGTCTCAAGGGAATGTGACTAATGGAATATGTAGGAATAGTAAGACCTATTGTTGCCTTTCATAAACAAAAAGAAGAAAAATCAATATACCATCAAGATATATAACTATCTATCGCATACCCCTATCTCCCATCTAAGCCTTACTGTCTCTTGTGAAATGTGAAACAATTGGGAGACACCCTATTACATTCTTTGCGGGGTTACCCCCAAAAAAGAATTTGATTCTATCAAAGCCACTCACCCATACAATATTAATTGAAAACCTGAGCACTCAGAGACTCTCATGAGTTTGTACGGATACAAAGTCTCTTCAGTTCTTTCCACAACTCCTAATTGGATTCCCCATCAGCCTACCCAATCTACTTCAAGGCTCAGTCAGTAAACACTAGTAGGGTAAGGTAATTAGGATAGGAAGTATTTATAGTCCTTCCTATAACCCCTTCTTGGATCCTAGGAGCAAGGATTTACAGTCTCTTAGGAACCTTCCTTTGGATACACGGATTTACGGTCCTTGACTTTCGTAGTTCTGAATCTCACAATTGAATCTTACTATGGATTTGATTCGATTGATAAATCAAATCAATAGCCTGAACGCATCAGGAATCCGTAATAAAGTGAGTATTTCTTTATTCATATTGGTATGGTATCGGTTTGGGCCACACCCCGATTTTTGAAGAAATAATTGAAAGTCTTTTATAGAACCCCCCCGATTCTTAAAATTGGGTATCGACAGTCCCGGCCCCTTACCTCTGCTTCTGCCGGGCAAGAATTTTGTGAGTTCTATTAGTGGGGTAAGAAATTCCGAGTCTTTTGTTAATCAGGCGACACCCGGATTTGAACTGGGGAGAAAGGATTTGCAGTCCCCCGCCTTACCACTCGGCCATGCCGCCAAAACAAAATAGATATAGATGGAAATATTCTGGGGAATTACTGAACCATTTCTTTTTTTTTTTGATTGGATCCTGTTGTTCTCTTAGATTGATTGTATTTCAAAACACACAACACCTAAAAGCTTCCCCCCCTTTTTCTATTGAAAGAGAAAAATGGATTTCCAGTCACAGAAGCAAAAATTCAGGGCAATTTGGAAGCATTAACTACTGACTGTGAATTCACGAATGGTTCTTGGATTTTGATCTCCAATTTGGTTTCCTTAATGACATAAGGAGAGCAAATTGATATACGACTAATCAGTCTCAATTCTTTTCCATAATGAATCCTTTTCAATTTCAATTATAACAACAATTATGTGTATATGTAAACCCCAGAACATAAATTATTACATAGATACCTAGTCAGGTATCTTATCTACATATCCCTATTAGGAAATCGTCGTGCTTGGATTTTTCATTGAATATTTTTCATTGAATATAAAATCGAAATTTGGATATAGCACGACCTATGTTGCCTCAAGGGAACTTCGATAAAAGATGGGATATACGGATAGCTAGATAGTTATATCTGCATGTACTTAATAAATATGACTTCTCTTACGCACTTCAATCGCATTCTACTAAATTCTACTAAAAAATGGGTAGAAATATCTTTCCTTTCTGCGAATCATTTTTTGAACAACGAAATCGATGAAATAAATTAAGTGCTAAAATCAAAGTCAACCCTATACTGTTCCTGATTATTCTGTCTTTATCGCATTCATAGAGAACAGATTCAATCCCGAATCTATTTATGGTACCCAATCTGATCGTAATATCATAATAATAGGTAGAAATTGGATCTATTTTGATATTCTATACAAGACTCTATAAGTCTAAGTGGCAGAATTTTGCCAGGAATGTTTTCTCAATTCATTTCCATTTGTATCTGTCGCAAATTCGAATTTAAATCCATTTTTTTTATTCCTCCGTTCATACGTATTTAATACATATATATGGGGTTGGATAAAATTTCATGTTGCTCAAATGAGCGGAATATACATTCCATCGTTGCTAGATCAATCTATATGGTTCAATGAAGAGTGAGCCCATAATTGGATTTTTTCGATAAACGGAAAACTTAAGATGTTCCGGGATGGAAATAAGGGAATGTATACAATACCAGGGTTTAGTCAGATACAATTTGACGGATTTTGTAGGTTCATTGATCAAGGCTTGACGGAAGAACTTCATAAGTTTCCAAAAATTGAAGATACAGATCAAGAAATTGAATTTCAATTATTTGTGGCAACATATCAATTGGTAGAGCCCTTGATAAAAGAAGGAGATGCTATGTATGAATCACTCACATACTCTTCTGAATTATATGTATCCGCGGGATTAATTTGGAAAACCGGTAGAGATATGCAAGAACAAACCGTATTTATTGGAAATATTCCTCTAATGAATTCCCGGGGAACCTCTCTAGTAAGTGGAATATACAGAATTGTAATCAATCAAATA